GGGATGGGGTTGTGAACAGGGCTGGGGGTGTGGACAGGGATGGGGTTATGAACGGGGGTTGGGCTGATGATCAAGTAGAATCCTGGGTCGCAAGAAGTGAGTGGATTGATGATGAAGAAAGAGAATTCTTGGTTCAGTTCTGCACCTTAACGACAGACAAAAGGATTGAGATTGATCAAATTCTATGGAGTCTGACTCATAGTGATCATTTCTCAAAGAATGACTCTGGTTATCAAACGATTGAACAACCGGGAGCAAATTACTTACGGGACTTAGTTGACATTCATAAAAAGTCTCTAATGAATTATGAGTGCAATACATCCTGTTTAGCGGAAAGACGGATATTCCTTGCTCATTATCAGACAATCACTTATTCACAAACCCCGTGTGGGGCTAATAGTTTTGATTTCCCATCTCCTGGAAAATCCTTTTCGCTCCGCTTAGCCTTACCCCCCGCTAGGGGTATTTTAGTGATAGGTTCTAGAGGAACTGGACGATCCTATTTGGTCAAATACCTAGCGACAAACTCTTATGTTCCTTTCATTACGGTATCTACGGACAGGTTCCGCAAGCCTGTAGATGATTTTTATGATGTTAAAGATGAAGAGTACGAGGTTCATTTTAAGACTTATATTAATACGGATGCTAATAGTTCTTTTGAGTATGGTCCTCCTCCTTCTCGGCCTCTTGGTTTTGGTGAGGAGGCGGAGATTGAGCTTGTGCCTATTGTTAAGGGCCTTGTGGCTAGCATTCTTAACATTCTTCGTAGTCTTGGTCATGTGGGAAATGGTATTGGTGATAGTTTTATTGAGGATTTTGATCTTGGGGCTCGTTGGTTTGATCTTGGGGCTCGTTATGATCTGAATCGTGATGAGGGTGAGATTGATGAGAGTCAGATTGATGATAGGGAGATTGATGATAGGGAGATTGATAGGCATATGACTATTGATGATAGGGAGATTGATAGGCATATGACTAATAGGCTGGAAGGGTTAACTGGGTGGGATTTGATAGCTACGAAGCTGTTGCAGGGACTAGACCACCAATCTTATATCAACCTTCAATTCGAATTAGCAAAAGCAATGTCTCCTTGCATAATATGGATGCCAAATATTCATAATCTGCGTTGGTGGGAGTCGGATTGCTTATCCCTCGGTCTATTAGTGAACCATCTCTCCGGGGGTTGTGAAAGATGTTCCACTAAAAATCTTCTTGTTATTGCTTCGACTCATATTCCCCAAAAGGTGGATCCCACTCTAATAGGTCTGAATAAATTAAATACGTGCATTAAGATACGAAGGCTTCCTATTCCACACCAACGAAAGCACTTTCTCACTCTTTCATATACTAGGGGATTTCGCTTGGAAAAGAAAATGTTTCATACTAATAGATTGGGGTACATAACCATGGGTTCCAGTGCACGAGATCTTGCAGCACTTACCAACGAGGCCCTATCGATTAGTATTACACAGAAGAAATCAATTATAGACACTAATACAATTCTATCTGCTGTTCATAGACAAACTTGGGATTTTCAATCCCAGGTAAGGTGGTCTCAGGATCGGAGGATCTTTTTGTATCAGATAGGAAGGGCTGTAGCACAAAATGTACTTCTAAGTAATTGCCTCATAGATCCTATATTTCTCTATATCACGCAGAACTTACGGAAGGAAGGGCATTCTTATTTGTACAAATGGTACTTCGAACTTGGAACGAGCATGAAGAAATTAACGATACTTCTTTATCTTTTGAGTTGTTCTGCCGGATCGGTCGCTCAAACTCTTTGGTCTCTACCCGGACCCGACACTGGGATCACTTCTTATAGACCCGCTGAGGATGATTCTGAGCTAGTTCATGGCCTATTAGAAGTAGAAGGCGCTCTGGTGGGAGACTCACGGACAGAAAAGGATTGCAGTCAGTTTGATAATGATCGAGTGACTTTGCTTCTTCGGCCCGAACCAAGGAATCCCTTAGATATGATGCAAAATGGATATTTTTCTATCCTTGATGCGGGATTTCTCTATCAAGGATCCGAAGTGGGGTTGGAAGACTGGGAAGGAGTCCTCGACCCGGAACAGGAGTTCGTCACTAACATAGTTTGGGCTCCTACAATATGGAGCCCTTTGGACTTTCTATTGGATTGTATCGACATTCCCAATGAATTGGGATTTCCCTTCTATGGGTCTGATGGAGCGTATGCTGGAGAGGGTGATGGAGAGTATCCTGAAGCGGATGAAGAGGCTAAGGAAGAGTATTATGATGAACAGTATGAGCTTCACGAGGATGATGAAGAGGTTGATAAAGGGGGTGATGAAGCGTATGATGAACAGTATGCGCTTCAAGAAGACGTGGAGAGTATCCTGGAGAGGATAAGGAAGAGTATCCTGGAGAGGATAAGGAAGAGTATCCTGGAGAGGATAAGGAAGAGTATTATAATGAAGAGGGTGAGCTTCAAGAGAATGATTCGGAGTTCTTGCAGACACGAGATATATCTTACAAA